TGTTGATACCGAAAAGTTCTACAATAAAATTGAGTGGGTCACTAGCGGAGTTCCCTAGCCACGACGTTGCTATTTACTGAAAAATTTTTACTAAAATGTAAAAATTGGAATCTCTTGGATGTGTGGATGTATATACAAAAGGTATAAAATATAAAAAAAGTAAAATTTGAAGTGGTTAAAAAATAACCAACCTTCTAAAAATTTTGTCGGTGGATCATTATTTTTCAGTTATTCATTGAATGATAAATTACTACAAGTGATGGAGATACACGATTTAAATAACGGAAGATCCAATATTTAAAAATTGTATCCAAAATGACTGGAAAAGTGGAAACAAGGCCAGATATAATTTGATCATTATGAGCAAATCCAAAATCTTTGTAGACAGAGCCAATCATTAGTTCCCAACCATGAGGTGAGTGGAATCCTATACATAAGTCGGTTAATAAAAGGATAGAAAAGGCTTTTATTGTGTCGCTTAAATTATATAGGAATTCTTGAACCCAAGAATTAAGAATAATAAGTTCTTCATTACCTAGAATAGAATAACCACTTAGAATAACGAAACAGAGTAAATTTGTCGAGAAGTGCAAAATCATATGGATACTATCTTCATTATACATCTTGATCAATTGAATCGTTTCTTTATGGATTCTTCCGATACGAAACCTTTGTAAATGTGTTTCCGGGTATTCCTTTAGCATTTCGTCCAATAGGAAGAGTTCCTCGAATTCTATGAAATTCGCTAGAATACTCTTTTCTTGAATATCACTTAAAAAAGTTTCAGATTGACTAGTATTCCACCAATTAGTAACCCAAGATTCCAGACTTTTATTAAATGAAAAAGAGATCCACCGGGGCAAAAATACTATCGATGTAAGATATAAAAGGGGAATGAATGCTTTTTTTTTTTTCATTTTTTTGTCTGTAAATTTTGACCGAACCCCGTCTCATTCGTCGACTCTAGACGATCTACTATTCCAGCATAAGTTCTATTACAAGACCTCGAACTTCTAAAATCTAAATTTATTATCTATTTTTTTATGAGTCCAGTGGTTAGTTAGTCTTTGAATTTCGAAAAAATTACAGAATCATAGTCTAAAAAACGAAAGAATACATGACTGACAAAAAAAATGTATTGTTTAGTATATTTCATTGTATTGTTTAGTATATTATATAATATACGTCTTCTTTGCTTCATCAAGTATTGTGGAGAAACTTCAGTTAAGTTATACTCTAGAAACAAAAAAGCAAAAGAAGGGACTCCTGGCCTCCTGGTAAGACAAATGTTTATTCTTCAGTTTTCAGTTCATTTCAAACTACTTCAATTGGTACGCGCAAAAAAGAAGCCAATTCCGCAGCTTTTTGCTCAACTTCTCGTGGAGTCAAATTTTCATCAGTACGAATCAAAGGAATGACCCCCTGGCCTCTGATTTCCATATAAAGAACACGCCGAGCATAAATACCCTCTTGAACTTCTATTCTGATAGACTGAATATCTTTCATAAGAAATCGGAGTAAGATGCGCCGATTTTTTCCAGGAAATCCCCAACGAAACATACACACGATTCCTTCTTTTCTATCGAATCGATCATAACCGCTACCCACATTCCATGAAATTGTACACCACAAATAAGAGCTAATAAATAGACCAGCGATCCCATAAAAAGACATCACGATCCCTTGGGGAAAAAAAATGATTTCCTGAGACGGAAATAAAGATATCAAATTTCTGTCAAGATAACTAGAAATTCCAACCAATAAAAACCCCAATGAACCTAAAAAAAGTATAAAAGCCCAACAGAAATTACTTGTTTTTCGAGACCCCACTATAAGTTCTATCCATATATGTTCTGATCGCCAACTCATACTAGATCCGGTTGCATTTTATTGGAAGTGAGAGACTAGCCCGCATAAATTTTACTTTACTTTTTTTGTTTCCGAAGTAACTTTCATCAACTCGCACCATTCTGATGTGCATTTTGGGTAGGAATTCATCCAATTTGTTAGTCTAAAATACTAAAATGAAGCACTCTCGTACGATCCCCTATCTACGCGCATACGGATACTTTTACTTTGCGTTTATTTCAGGCATCTACTCCAATCTTGATTGATATTGATTTTCAAATGGCTCGTTTATTAATATATCATATTCACGTCTGCATAAAAAACCCTTCTTTTATCGGTGTCATTTTTTTTTTTTATACCATAATTATACTAAATATATAGCTAAAACGGATATTTCTGTTATGATTCAAGTATAGGTCTTGAAAAAATAAGTAAAACTTTCTTTCATCGAATCTAAAAAATCTTGTTTTTTTGAACATGAAGAGATAAGGAAGCCATTGCAATTGCCGGAAAGACTAAGCCTACTAAAGGCACAAAAATAGAGGGTAAATTGTTAAGAATTGTCATAGGCTGGGCACCCCCGATTGAATATTTGTATCTGTTATTTATTGTTATATTAATCTTTTTACTTACTATATTCTATATTATTATTGTTAAAAAGAGAAAGATATCTTCTAATTATTAGAATTCGTATTCTAATTCGTATTATAGTATATCTAATATAAATTATAGTATATCGAAGTGAATCTAAGTTTAAGTATTAAATAAGTATTATAGAATGAAAGTGCAAGGAATCTAGAACTAATTAAATGAGCTTATTCAATTTTCTAGATGAAATATATAGATATAAATGATAATCCACTCTTGTTTTATAACTTTAATTTTAATAAAGTAATGGAATAAATAATAAAGAGCTTCTTCCACTTATAAATGCAAATAAATTGTAAATTCCCGAAAATTTCGTTATAATCCGAAGGTAAGAAAATAAGATGAAATTTTTTATTTATTATTTTCATTACCCAATTGAATTTCGCGGAAAAAATAATTTCGTTCTTTTAGCTTGTTGCTAGTTGATAGAGGTTTCATTTCCTACTTAGTAATCAAGAATATCAGCAATTATCTACATGATTCTTTACTACAATTCTACAAATTCTTCTTAATTGTCACAAAAAACCATTCGTTGGATTTTTCCAATTTTTTTTGACAAATCGATAAACAAATACTTGTTCACTAGAACCCCAAAAATGGAATTCATTTAATTAACTTAAAGCTATACTTGAGTTATGATTCAAAGGAAAGAACGCGTGAAGCTGAAATAATTCATTTAGAACACTTTTTAACAGATTACGTGGTACGATTAGATCGAATAAGCCCTTATGGAATAAAAATTCAGCCGCTTGTGAACCCTCAGGTACTGTCTTATTCAATGTTTGTTCAATTACTCTTTTACCTGCAAATGCAATATAGGCGTTCGGTTCAACAATAATGATATCTCCCAACATAGCAAAACTAGCAGTCACCCCGCCAGTCGTAGGAGATGTAAGAATTGATATATAAAATAACTTTTTATTCGATTGATAATCATATAAAGCAGAAGATATTTTAGCCATTTGCATCAAGCTCAAACTTCCTTCTTGCATTCGTGCTCCTCCAGAAGCACACACTAGAATAAGAGGTAAAAGTTTATTGGCAGCATACTCGATCAAACGAGTAATTTTCTCGCCTACTACGGATCCCATACTACCCCCCATAAACTGAAAGTCCATAACCCCAATTGCTACGGGAATGCCGTTGAGTTGGCCTATACCTGTTTGAATAGCCTCAGTTAATCCTGTCTTTTTTTGATAAGAATCAATACGATCTTTATAGGGTTCTTCCTCTGAATGAAATTCAATGGGATCCAGAGATAACATGTCTTCATCCATAGGATTCCACGTGCCTGGATCAATCAAAAGTTCAATTCTATCTGAACTACTCATTTTCAAATGATATCCACATTGTTCACAAATATCCATTCGTGATTTCAAAAATTTCTTATAATTTAATCCATAACAAATTTCACATTGAACCCACAAATGCCTATATTTTTGAGTTACATCAAGATCATTAGAACTTTCTCTTAGAGTTAAATCGATACTATTTGTGCCAGTTCTTAGACCGGAACTCTTATTTTCACTACAATTTCTGCTTTGATCACAAATGTGATTATAAAGGTAACTTTCATTATAATGTTCACTACTACTTAAAATATAACTATCAATCCAGATTTGAGAACGAAGATAACTATCAATGCAACTGTTGATGTAATTATTCCAACTATAATTAGTATCATACATATAATGATCATAGCGGGAGTCAGCACTCCTAGGTCCATTATTCAAATAACTAGAATTCCAATAACTATAAAAAGAACTTTCTAATTCATTAAGAAAAAAATGATCATTGTCAATCTCAAAAACTTGATTTTCAATATCCAAATATATGGAATAACTGTCTCTATTATTACTATCCCGAACCAAAAAAGTGTCATTCGCGCTGAAAGTCCGAATATCCCCCACGCCGACTAAACGATCAACATTCCTATTATCACGAGTACTACAACTCAAAATGTTTTTTTCTGTATCATTTAGAACGAGGTGTTCACTTACACGGGTATTCTCAAGAGGATCAAGACTATCCATTGATTTACTTAGCCGACACCTAGATTCTATCCCCCCCTTGGAAAACATCAAATTGAACCACCATTTTTCCATAGATCTTTCCTTCCACTAGTTACATCAAAATAAATAGATGAATAGTCATTTGATGAAAAATCATTTGAATATTTCATTTCCTCTCAGAATCAATAGACAGCCCAATCACTCGAATTCTTAACTAAAACTAATAAAAATAAAGAACATAGAAATCAAAGAGTGGGTATTGAAAAAAAATTCTTTTACTTTTATTTTAAAAGAACCTGGAATATCATTTCACTATATCACTATATATGGTTATAATGAAAACCTTATTTCAATTACAATAATTAATTAATTCTAAATAATAATTCAAAATAAAAATTAATTAATAAATTATTAATTAATAATAATTCTACTAAATTACTAAATGAAATAATTAAATAGAAATAAAATAAAACTTTATCATGTTGTTATGTC